ACCCGTGACATTTTGTACCCAAAACAAACGCGCTACCAAGCTGCGCTACATCCCTTTCAATTGGTTTACAGTGTCATTGTAGAGAATCCCTTTTTTGTTTTCCATATCTTTATTTCTTCCGTTGATATACACAAATATCTTGTCATTTCTTCTTTTTGGTCTCATATAACATATAATTATATTAAAAATAGTAAAAGACTTTTAATATATTTCTATTCTATTTATTATATTTCTATTATATTAAAGTATGAAATAAATATGAAACCTTGTAAAAAGATGACTATTTTTCGAGAATTTCTGGCCTAACGGGGCCTATTTCTTTCTTTTAAGATTAAGAAAGGTACGAGCCCTTTTGTACATTTCAAGTTATACATTTCAACTTGAATTAGGGATTCTGCGTACAAATACAAGCGGTCAGTCATTAAGTACATATACACATCTGGTTATATATGTATTAGCATTATGTATTAGAAATAATAAAGAAGGAGGATAATTTAAAATGCGAGATCTAAAAACATATCTCTCCGTGGCACCGGTAGTAAGTACTCTATGGTTCGGGTCTTTAGCAGGTTTATTGATAGAGATCAATCGTTTTTTTCCGGATGCGTTGATATTCCCCTTTTTTTCATTCTAGTTATTGATATGGTAGTATGGTAGGGGGAAGAGGATTAGAGATAGAATCAAATATCTGTAACTAACCCCTTCCCTTCTTTTTTTTTTTTTTTTCAAATATACGTTAGAAAAACAAAAAAGGGATTCCCCCTCGGTGAAACTAGTAACTTGGGCCAGGCTCCAATTAAAATAAAATTAATAAAAAATAGAATGAAATGTAATGGTTGGGGCAATAATATCATAGAAGATACTTAAATAAAAATTAAATGCTGTACGGCAATTAAAAATCTGAAATCTAGTAATATAGTTAGAAATCACTATATTACTTAACTTATTAATATATTGGTATTATTACTAGAATTGATAATTGATTTATTGCAACGAAATCGTTCTTTCATAATTAGGTTTCGAGTTACCCGTTTTTTTTGTTCCTTTCTTCTTCCTCGTTTCGGATCGGAAAATTAAAGAATTGAATGAATCAAAAACCAAAGGAGGTTCATGGCCAAGGGTAAAGATGTCCGAGTAACGGTGATTTTGGAATGTACGAGTTGTGTTCGAAATCGTGTTAATAAGGAATCAACGGGCATTTCCAGATATATTACTCAAAAGAATCGACATAATACACCTAGTCGATTGGAATTGAGAAAATTCTGTCCATATTGTTATAAACATACGATTCACGGGGAGATAAAGAAATAGATCGAACCGGTTCGGTCGCTCATGTGTCAGTCTTCCGTTCCAAGGAAGATCAAAAATGACATATTAGATATATCTAATAGATATTAATTTTAATATAAAAAAACCCAATCCTATTTCGATCAGATCACCCGTGATGGAGAATTAAGAAATAGGATTAGGGTCTTTTCTTTAGGATAAGGAATAAACAAACCATGGATAAATCCAAGCGAATCTTTCTTAAATCCAAGCGATCTTTTCGTAGGCGTTTGCCTCCGATTCAATCGGGGGATCGAATTGATTATAGAAACATGAGTTTAATTAGTCGATTTATTAGCGAACAAGGAAAAATATTATCTAGACGGGTGAATCGATTGACCTTAAAACAACAACGATTAATTACTATTGCTATAAAACAAGCTCGTATTTTATCTCCGTTACCTTTTCTTAATAATGAGAAACAATTTGAAAGAAGCGAGTCAACCGCTAGAACTACGGGTCTTAGAACCAGAAAAAAATAGGCTGACTCTTGAAGTGAATCAAAAAAATTCCAACCTAAACCAAAACTCCAATGCGGATTGACGCTTTTTTTTTTTCTAAAAATAGGAAATCCAAATTGGATTGTCGTGTCGTTTGAAAAAAAAAAAAAAAAAAAAAAAAATTGGAATAATAAGAAATATTTTTTATTGAACGTGGTTCTTCATTTTCATTTTGCCGACTTTTTCATATTTTATCATACTAATTTCTACTCCACCTTCCCAGAGTTCATTCTTCAGGGAACTTCATTTAAACCATTCCAACGGATTCCCTTCACTCTCTTTATTTTATGATCTCGTTGGAAATCATATAAAGACAACTCTTATTTAATATAGCTATTTGTGCAAGTATTTTACGATTAAGAAGCAACTGTTTCTTGTACATATTGTGTATTAATTTACTATAACAAAAGTATACTTTATTGTTTCGAATTACTGCATTTATACGAGTGATCCACAAACGACGAAAATCTCTCTTTTGTCTACCCCTATCCCGATGAGCCGAAACCAAAGCTCTTATTTTCTGTTGAGTAATAGTCCGAGTAAGTCTTGAATGAGCCCCTCGAAAAGTTGATGCAAATAAACGGATTTTTGTTCTACGTCTTCGAGCTATATACCCTCGTTTAATTCTGGTCATTGAATAAATGAAACTTTGAGGAATAACTAATTGATTTCTTTTCTTTCAGCTATTCCCTTCCCGTGGCCTAGTCTATTAATAACAAAACGGATTCTTCCAATGTATAAAATAAAAATTCCAATGGCTTTTGCTACTCTAACCTTCCCGACCACGATTTTTTTCTAGGCATTTCACCTAGAAATAAAAATTGTATTGATACTAGGTATCAAAAACACATAGTAAATAAAAAAGTAATAAATAAAAATGGATTCATAGTGGGTTCCGTCGTTTCTATGGTTACTTCTTAAACGGCGAGGTCCTCTCTATACACCGGAGCCCTTCCTTCATTTAATCAATGTTATTGTTAACTTGTACAGTTCATACTCGTTTGCTCTACCATAATTATCTAGTATTAGGTCTTTCACAACGAGATCTATTTATACAGTAACGGTATTTAATTATGAAGATTTGCTGAGTAGCTGACCCTGTTAGTCCGTTCTTGCAAGAATAAGGTCTCAATTTTTTACTTTTTAAAATAAGATTTCCCCTGCTTAATGAATACCATTTGCTATCAGTGGGGAATCTTTTCTCATCTGAAATTACAAATTTAGGTGATTGGATTTGCACCAACGGGAACCATACATTTGATACCTCAATGGAAGGGTAGATCTTTTTTTTTAAGATATTGAATATTTAATGTAGTTCGTCCATTCTAGCCTACTCACTGGTACGAATGGATCGGTGATACTGGATCAATTGTTTTCTTTGTCCTAGTCCGTGATCTGAACGAGTCGCACATACACCCTAGTACATGTTCCTCGTCGCTGAGGACATCCTCCAAGAGCGGGGGATTTCGTGACATTTCTGATTGGCTGTCTTGTGTTTCTAATAAGTTGTTTAATAGTTGGCATGTTGAATCATATATATAATGGGCTGGTTTAGATCCATCTTAACCGGATGCTTAGGAATTCTTTTTTTTTTCTATAGTTTGAATTTCTATATTAAGAAATTAATAAATAGAATATTAAATCCGGTAAGAAGATAAAATACCAAATCACGAATTCATGTGAAATCCTTGTTCTTTTTCTTTTTTATTCAGTCGCTACAAGATCAACAATTCCATGAACTTGGGCTTCTGTTGCTGACATAAAAACATCTCTTTCCACGTCTTCGGATACAACCCATAAGGGTTTGCCTGTCCTTTGTGCATAAACCCTTGTGATGGTTTCGCGCAGCTTCAGCAGCTCTTCCGCTTCCAGGACAAATTCTCCCGTCTGTGCCTCATAAAAAGAACTCGCAGGTTGATGGATCATTACCCTGATGATATAATATATGATATAACATAAAAAATGTTTCTTCTATCTCGCAGGATGAAAGTGAAAGGTGAGGAGATAAAGAAAAATCAAAAAAAGGTATAAGTGAACAACCGTACAGGCATCTTTTGCGCATTGCATACGGCTCTCTAATGGAATTTACTTTTTTACCTTACCTTACTTTACTTACATCGAAGAAATATAAAATACATGATAGAGTCTATCGGACTCGGGTTGGTAAATGATCCAATAACCACCCTTCCTTTTGGAGTAGTTCAAAAATACTATGATGGTTCCGTTGCTTTAGATATTTATTTCGTCTGTTATTTAGCAATCCCAAAGTTTCTTTTTTTTTTTAATAAAAAAATAAGATTTATTTTCATATTTTTTCTTAACCTAAATATTGTTAAGATTAAGAGTCCCTTGGTGTGAAAACAAAAAAGTTTGTGACGCTGAAATAGGACTCCCGATAGATTGGCTAAAATCGAAAATGCCTTTTTATCTCATACTACTCTTTCGATACATAATCTAAGGGTTAAAAAAATTTTCTCATATCGAATTCGAAGTGCCATGCTATTATTACTTAATATTGATATTTCATATAGTGCGAAGGCATAGTTTTCTTTTTTCTCTCAACTCAAATAAAAAACTCATTGGCGCCGAGCGTGAGGGAATGCTAGACGTTTGGTAATTTCCCCTCCGACAAGAATAAAAGACCCCATCGAAGCGGCTAACCCCATGCATATTGTCTGTATATCTGGTCGCACAAATTGCATAGTATCATAAATAGCTACTCCGGGTATTACCCATCCGCCAGGAGAGTTTATAAACAAATACAGATCTTTGGTATCATCTTCTATGCTGAGATATACCATAAGACCAATAAGTTGATTCGAGATCTCGCTATCAACCCCTTGGCCTAAAAAAAGTAATCTTTCTCGATAAAGTCGGTTGATTGGGATAAAATGGTATCCCTTCGAAACCGTACATGCACCTTTTGATGCATACGGTTCAACAAAAATCATGAAAAAAGGAATCAATGTGTAGATTCTAGCTTTTTTTTCATAACAGGTTTTTTATATTTTTTAACTTAATATAATATAATTATATAATAAAAAAAAAAATTGCTAAATTTATCTGACTAACTTCTCATTGATGTAGTATTTCATCGAAATACGATCTAAATCGCGATGTAATTTTCTTGTTCCTGACTGGGCTTCTTCAATTTTTTTAGGTTTATGCTCTACTCCGAGTAAAGATCCACCCGATTTGGATTTGTACATATAGGACAAATGCTGCAATACCACATTCTTTTGCTACGACTTCCCCATTTTTTTTTTTTTCAATTTATTTCATGTCTTACAACAAATATTCAACGCATTCATCATATTACTCGATTGATTAACAGTTTCAGATCACTTCGATTTCTCAATATCTAAAAAAAATATCTAAATCGAAATTAAATAGAAATAACTAAAATATGATATAAATATGATATTTAAGTCGTAATCATAAATATATTTATTACAAATCGGTTTTCTTTCTAAACGGAGCCTGGATATTTCATTTGATTGGTCTAACCAAGCCAACCATAAATTATTCTAATTGATAATATTAATCCGTATACCCTCCCTAAAAAATGGATCTAATTGCACTTCACGCTCCAAATTTTTGATAATTGAATCAATCTTTCTCGGGCGAAAGAGGGGACATCTCGATCGGGGAAGAGAACGGGGAAATACCGTATGCCCAATATATCTGACAAGTCGCACTATACGTCAATCCACACTGCATCTTCCTCTCCAGGACTTCGAAAAGGTACTCTTGGAACACCAATAGGCATTAAATAAAAGAAAAATTAAGTACTATATCTCACTTTGATGTGAAAGCGTAACAGTGGGTTTAGTGGCCTAATACTATTAATTTTAGTATCCTAGTTGATAAAAAAAAGAAGACAAAATGAATAAAGGAAAATTCTTACAAATGAGTCCTTTGAATGATGAACAAATATATATACATTCACTCATATAAAATGGTATCAACCCCCCTACCATTGCGTATTGTTACTTATCGGGTGTAGAATAGATCTGCTTCTTTTTGTTCCTACGAACAAAATAGTTTCATTATTACTAAAAGTAATTATTACGAAAAGTATTCAAACAAATAGTAATCCTTTTCCCGAGAGAATCCCCTAAAAAAAGGGTCTATAGCAGAGCTTTTTCCAATGCAATAAAGTTACATTGTGTCTATTTTTCGTTGATAAAGGGGTATTTCCATGGGTTTGCCTTGGTATCGTGTTCATACTGTCGTATTGAATGATCCCGGTCGTTTGATTGCTGTCCATATAATGCATACAGCTCTGGTTGCTGGTTGGGCCGGTTCGATGGCTCTATACGAATTAGCCGTTTTTGATCCCTCTGATCCTGTTCTTGATCCAATGTGGAGACAGGGTATGTTCGTTATACCCTTCATGACTCGTTTAGGAATAACGAATTCATGGGGCGGTTGGAGTATCACTGGGGGGACTGTAACGAATCCGGGTATTTGGAGTTACGAAGGTGTGGCCGGGGCACATATTGTGTTTTCTGGTTTGTGTTTTTTGGCAGCTATCTGGCATTGGGTGTATTGGGATCTAGAAATATTTACTGATGAACGTACAGGAAAACCCTCTTTGGATTTGCCTAAGATCTTTGGAATTCATTTATTTCTCTCAGGGGTGGCTTGCTTTGGTTTTGGTGCATTTCATGTAACAGGATTGTACGGTCCTGGAATATGGGTGTCCGACCCTTATGGACTAACCGGAAGGGTACAGGCCGTAAATCCAGCGTGGGGTGTGGAGGGTTTTGATCCTTTTGTTCCGGGAGGAATAGCTTCTCATCATATTGCAGCAGGGACCTTAGGCATATTGGCAGGTCTATTTCATCTTAGTGTTCGCCCACCCCAACGTCTATACAAAGGATTACGTATGGGAAATATTGAAACTGTCCTTTCCAGTAGTATTGCTGCTGTCTTTTTTGCAGCTTTTGTAGTTGCTGGAACTATGTGGTATGGTTCAGCAACCACCCCGATTGAGTTGTTTGGTCCCACGCGCTATCAATGGGATCAAGGATACTTCCAACAAGAAATATATCGAAGAATTGGTGCTGGCTTAGCCGAAAATCAAAGTTTATCCGAAGCTTGGTCTAAAATTCCTGAAAAACTGGCTTTTTATGATTACATCGGCAATAATCCGGCAAAAGGGGGATTATTCAGAGCGGGCTCAATGGACAACGGGGATGGAATAGCTGTTGGGTGGTTAGGACATCCTATCTTTAGAGATAAAGAGGGGCATGAACTTTTTGTACGTCGTATGCCGACCTTTTTTGAAACATTTCCTGTTGTTTTGGTCGATGGGGATGGAATTGTTAGAGCCGATGTTCCTTTTAGAAGGGCAGAATCCAAATATAGTGTCGAACAAGTAGGTGTAACTGTTGAGTTCTATGGCGGCGAATTGAATGGAGTCAGTTATAGCGACCCTGCTACTGTGAAAAAATATGCTAGACGCGCTCAATTGGGTGAAATTTTTGAATTAGACCGTGCTACTTTGAAATCCGATGGTGTTTTTCGTAGCAGTCCAAGGGGTTGGTTTACCTTTGGGCATGCTTCATTTGCTTTGCTCTTCTTCTTCGGACACATTTGGCATGGTGCTAGAACCTTGTTTAGAGATGTTTTTGCTGGTATTGATCCGGATTTAGATTCTCAAGTGGAATTTGGAGCATTCCAAAAACTTGGCGATCCAACTACAAGAAGACAGGTAGTTTGATAAAATATTGCTTTGTTTGTTACTTTTCGTTTTTAGTTTATTTGACTGACTAGAGGGTTGGGGTACCGGATAAATCTTGATTTTACATTCAGCTCGCTGCCTTTTCTTTGACTTTTGTTCTTTTTTTATCCGGGAGACGGTCCAAAATAAACAGGTATGGAAGCTATAATTGTAAACCACGATCGAATCTATGGAAGCATTGGTTTATACATTCCTTTTAGTCTCAACTTTAGGAATAATTTTTTTCGCTATCTTTTTTCGTGAACCGCCTAAAGTTCCGACAAAAAAGTAAAATGATTTTTCATTATCTCAATTGAAAGTAATGACCCTCCCAATAATGGGAGGATCATTACTTCGACTAGTCCCCGTGTTCCTCGAATGGATCTCTTAGTTGTTGAGAGGGTTGCCCAAACGCAGTATATAAGGCGTACCCAGTAAAACTTACAAGTAAACCAGATAAAAAGATGGCAACTAGGGTTGCTGTTTCCATTATTATATAGTTTTAAGACATTATATAGTTTTAAGACCACAATGGATCTATGATAAGATCATTTATTTACAACGGAATGGTATACAAAGTCAATAGATCTTAATGAATATAAAATATTATGGCTACACAAACCGTTGAGGGTAGTTCTAGATCTGGCCGTCCAAAGCGAACGAATGCCGGGAATTTATTGAAACCCTTGAATTCAGAATATGGTAAAGTAGCTCCCGGTTGGGGAACTACTCCTTTGATGGGTCTCGCAATGGCTCTATTTGCAGTATTTCTATCTATTATTTTGGAGATTTATAATTCTTCCATTTTACTGGATGGAATTTCAATGAATTAGATTTATAAGAACCATTAACTAGCTTTTTCACTACTTAAAGTGAAGCATTTAGTTTTCTTATTTTTATCCCATTCTATTTTGGTAGTTCGACCGTGGAATTCCTTTTTTCTGTATTTCCGGAATATGAGTGTGTGACTTGGTATAATTGATCCTATGGCTAGTACAGAGAATAGATCTGTCATCTTGATAGAGACGGTTTTACTTCGTCGGATATTTATTTTAGTATCTGGAGCACGGAATATATGAAATAGATTACAAAACATTAAAACTATGATTCATACTTAATAGTCAGACCCCGTGGCCGGACTTCAAAAAAATTTTAAGAGTTAATAGAAAGATTTTTATTCTTTCAAACTTCCATTTATGCTTATTTTGATCAAGGGACAAAGATTTCTTTTGATTTTTCGTCATTAGATCTAGTGATTGAATAAGTGATGATCCAACGGTTCTTACTCAGGGAATTTTTGGACTTAGTTTGAGAAGGTTTTATTGAATCATCGTGGTTCTAGTATGAATCTGAGGTTTTAATCGATTCATAGGGTCTTAACAAGAGAATTCCTATCAATTAAGAAAAAACAGTAGTAAAGCCGCATTACACATAAATAACAACAAAGCAAATAGGTAAATAGAAAATTCAAGAGGCCTATAACGATCAATATCTCAATATAGAGACGACTGAGCCGACTTGATTTTTTAGCATTATAACCACAAAGAATAGTTTTCGGTTTTTTTTATTCTTTCATATCTTAAGAAAAAATGGAATCATAAAATTAAAAAATTTCAAACTTTCTATTGCACACATCCGTTAGAACTATAGTATTGGGGTGTTTCTGTTTGAGCCGTACGAGATGAAATTTTCATATACGGTTCTCGGGGGGGGTCTCCGTGGTTTACCTATCTCAATAAAATCTATGACTGGTTCGAAGAACGTCTTGAGATTCAGGCAATTGCGGATGATATAACTAGTAAATATGTTCCTCCTCACGTCAACATATTTTATTGTCTAGGAGGAATTACGCTTACTTGTTTTTTAGTACAAGTAGCTACAGGGTTTGCTATGACTTTTTATTATCGTCCGACGGTTACAGAGGCTTTTGCTTCTGTTCAATATATAATGACTGAAGCTAACTTTGGTTGGTTAATCCGATCAGTTCATCGATGGTCGGCAAGTATGATGGTCCTAATGATGATTCTGCACGTATTTCGTGTGTATCTCACTGGTGGTTTTAAAAAACCTCGTGAATTGACTTGGGTTACAGGTGTGGTTTTGGGTGTATTGACCGCATCTTTTGGTGTAACCGGTTATTCCTTACCTTGGGACCAAATTGGTTATTGGGCCGTAAAAATTGTAACAGGCGTGCCCGATGCTATTCCTGTAATAGGATCGCCCCTGGTAGAGTTATTACGCGGAAGTGCTAGTGTGGGACAATCCACTTTGACCCGTTTTTATAGTTTACACACTTTTGTATTACCTCTTCTTACTGCCGTATTTATGTTAATGCACTTCCCAATGATACGTAAACAAGGTATTTCGGGCCCTTTATAAGGAAGACTCTATATCATTAATATATATGACCCATTAATATTTTGAATCAATCATTTATCACTTGGGG